TTCATTGAATGATAAATCACTACAAGTGACGGAGAAACACGATTTAAATAACGAAAAATCCAAAATTTAAATAGAGTATCTAGAATGACTGGAAAAGTAGAGACAAGACCAGATATAATTTGATCATTATGAGCAAATCCAAAATCTTTGTAGACAAAGCCAATCATCAGTTCCCAACCGTGGGGCGAATGGAATCCGATACATAAATCTGTTAATAAAAGAATCGAAAAAGCTTTTATTGTGTCACTTAAGTTATATAGGAATTCCTGAGCCCAAGAGTTAAGAATAACAAGTTCTTCATTACCCAAAATAGAATAACCGCTTAGAATAACGAAACAGATTATATTTGTCGAGAAGTGCAAAATCGTATGAATATGATCCTCATTGTGTATCTTGATTAATTGGAGCGTTTCTTTATGGATTCCTATACGAAGGTTTTGTAGATGTGTCTCCGAGTATTCCTTGATCATTTCCTCCAAAAGAAGGATTTCCTCCAATTCTATGAAATTTTCTAGAATATTCTTTTCTTGAATCTCATTCAAAAAAATTTCAGATTGCCTAGTATTCCACCAATAAGTAACCCAAGATTCCAGACATTTATTAAATGAGAGAGAAATACACCAGGGCAAAAATACTATAGATGCAATATATAAAAGAGGGGTGAATGCTTTCTTTTTTGACATTTTTTCATTTCGTGTCTATGAATTTTTAATGAACCGACCTCATTAGTTGACTCTACGCCATCCAATATTTCTCTCATACATGAGTTCTATTACAAAGTATCGAACTTATTAATCTATTCGCTGTTTTTTATTTGTGATTTCGGAGTTAGTCTTTGAATGTAGAAAGAATACAGAAATAGATTAAGAATACACTTCGAATTCAAAGAATTAACAAAAAAATATTATATTGTTTCCAGATATAGTAATTGGTCAAATTCGAAGCAAGTATCCCCCTTTCGACGAATCGATGACTGCCTGAAAGAACCTCTTTATTTAAGTAATGAATATTCTTTTCTATCATTATATCAATATCAAATATCTTCTATTTTTAAAAAATTTCACTGACTACTCATAGTCCGGAATAAAAAAATTTATGTTTTTCGAAATGCTTTGATATAAAATAGAAAGGATGAATCCTTTTTTTCGATTTGTTACTTATTTTTTTTGTTATTGAATTAAGTTGTGTAGATTTCCATACACATAAAAGACCACAAAAATAGTTTTGTTTTGTGGTTGTTACGTTACGTATACGTCTTCTTTGACTAGAATGAGCGTTATGAAGAAACTTCAGTTAAGTTATGGTATAGAAAAGGGGGATTCTTTAGTTTTTCCTTCCTGCTGAGAAAGCATTAATTCTCTCAGCTCATTTCTCAAAATACTTCAATCGGTACACGCAAGAAATAGGCCAATTCGGCAGCTTTTTGTTCGATTTCCCGTGGAGTAACATTCTCATCCGTACGAGTCAAGGGAATGGCCCCCTGGCCTCTGATATCCATATAAAGGACACGGCGGGCATAAATACCCTCTTTAACTTCTATTCTGACGGACTGAATATCCTTTATAAGGAATCGGAGGAAGATGCGACGATTTTTTCCAGGGAATCCCCAACGAAAAATACACACCATTCCTTCTTTTCTATCGAATCGATCATAACCACCCCCTACATTCCACGAAATTGTGCACCACAAATAGGAGCTAATAAAGAGACCCGCGATCCCATAGAAAGACATCACAATCCCTTGTGGAAAAAAAAGGATTTGCTGAGACGGAAATAAAGATATCAAGTTTCTCCCAAGATAACTGGAAGTTCCAACCAATAAGAATCCTAATGAACCTAAAAAAAGGATAATGGCCCAGCATAAATTACTTGTTTTTCGCGACCCCGTTATAGGTTGTATCCATATATGTTCTGATCGACAACTCATACTTGATCTGGTTTCCTTTTATTGGAATTGAGAGAATACCCTAGACTTTACTCTTTTTGTTTCCGAAGTAACTCTCATCAACTAGTACATAGTTTGATGTAAACCTTTAAGAGTAATTTATCAAGTTGGTTAGATCTAAAATAAAAACATACCCTTCGTATGATCCCATCGATATATAGATATAGATGTACCGATTTTACAGTTCAGCCATCTGGCGATCCTGAGATTTTTTCAAAAAGATAGAATTCCTTTACTCCCATATCATCTTTTTACAGGTCAAAGAGCCCCTTTCGACGGAAGCGCCGCATGTTATACCTTCTTACAATAAATAGGTATCTGCGTTATAATACAAGTCTTAGTTTTGAAAAAAAAAAAATGGATGAGAGTTGGGCCCATCAGATCTAAACAGTCTTATTTTTTTGAACATGAAGAAATAAAGAAGCCATTGCCATTGCCGGAAATACTAAGCCTACTAAAGGCACCAAAACAGAGGGAAAGTCGAAAGTTGTCATATAAAGGATACCTCAATTTACTATTTGTACCTGTTATTATTTATAAAGATAAAGATATCTT